GTGTCCAAGACCATACATATTGGTGGATAGAACTACTATTTATTTGCTGAATAGACAGATTAATTGAAAAAATCATGACTATACTTAACAATAAAATACTTGGAAAAGCCCACAGACGACGAAGATTTTTTGTTGCTGTCGGAAAAAGAAGAAGTCCCACTCCTATTAACATAGGAACCCCAAGTGGAACGAAAGGTAAAATCCACCCATATTGATATGTTTGTTGCATAAGAAAATTTAAATTCGTAATTAATATTATATTAATTCTTTCCGATTTAATTTATCGGATTTTACTTCTTTTGAAAAGAATCAATAAAAAAATGAAAATATGTACTAACTTAAATATAAAAATATTTTCATTTTTTTTTTATTGATTCTTTCTTAATTTCTTCTAAATATTTCAAATATTCAAATCAAGAAGTTCCAATTGGTCAAATCATATGAAAGACAAAGATTAATTAGGAGTCTCCTTCGAATTTGAAAATGCAAGTCAAATTTTGACAAGTTACTCAAAATATTCTTCTTTTTTTAGAAAAATTTTATGCGATTTGACCATATCGTTGATAGTCCATTCTTTTTAGAATTTTAGAAAAAAATTATCTAGAAAAGCGCAGATTTTTTTTTTTTGAACAATAGATGTCTTTCACATCCAGCTATACCAATGAGTAATCTCTTCATTTTTATTAAAATGGCAGTTCCAAAAAAACGTACTTCTGCATCAAAAAAGCGTATTCGTAAAAATTTTTGGAAAAGGAAAGGCTGTTGGGCGGCGTTAAAAGCATTTTCTTTAGGGAAATCTCTTTCTACCGGGACTTCAAAAAGTTTTTTTGTGCGACAAACAAATAAAATAAAAAAATAAGTTATTAAGAAATAAAGCGGAAACCTTAGAACCGACCTGATTCAAAAAAGGAACCCTTCCGTTTCAAAAAAAAATTCTCCAATTCCATTTCCTGGTGAATTAATCAATAGGAAATGGAATTCTTCTGTTTAAATTTAAACAAAGTTTTTTAACAAAACAATACAAGATACTAGATTTATATTTTAGTATATTTTGTTTCCAGGATGGGAGTCTTCTTTTTCCCATCAATCTATTTGTACTATAATATTTTCTTTTTTGTACAACTTGCTTACTTTTGGATTTTATATATATTCTTATATAGAGCCCCTATAGCTCTCGCCATCAATTCACGCAAAAACACTTAATGAAAATATTCCGGATAAAGGATATAAAGGATAAATATGTGTGAATTTGGAAAAATCTAAAATATTTTTTTGTTCATTGATAAAACTTATTTTTGGGTTGTACTTTTTTAAATGAAAATCAAATAAATCAAAAACGGTAAATTAAAAATGGGGGGCTTAATTCATAGTAAGACTTGCTGGTTTTACAAGAGTTCCAGTGGAAAAGAGTCTAAAATCCACAACAAAATGAAAACCCTAAACTAAAATAATGAACCTTCAAGTACATATTTGAACAAATTTTTATTCATCGATTTGAATCTTTTCTAGAAAATATTGCACCCAATAGAATTCTTAAATCTAGACGATTTCTTATTCATAGGCTATTATGGGGTCAAGACAAGCCGCTATGGTGAAATTGGTAGACACGCTGCTCTTAGGAAGCAGTGCTAGAGCATCTCGGTTCGAGTCCGAGTGGCGGCATAGCATGTCATCTCCTAAAAAAATAAAATAGATCTTATAATGAATAATAATGAATTCAATTTCCGATTTCGATTTTATAATGTAAGGAACTTTTTTTTATGATATTTTCAACTTTAGAGCATATATTAACTCATATTTCTTTTTCGATTGTTTTAATTCTAATTACAATTCATTTGATAACCTTTTTTGTTGATGAAATCGGAAAACTATATGATTCATCCCAAAAGGGCATGATAATGATCTTTTTTTGTATAACAGGATTATTAATTTCTCGTTGGATTTATTCAAAACATTTTCCACTAAGTGATTTATATGAATCGTTAATCTTCCTTTCGTGGAGTTTTTCTTTTATTTATATCGTTCCATATTTCAAAAAAGAGAAAAATATTCTAAACACAATAATTAGTCCAAGCGCTCTTTTTTCCCAGGGTTTTGCTACCTCAAGTCTTTTAACTGAAATACACAAATCCACAATATTAGTACCCGCCCTTCAGTCCGAGTGGTTAATAATGCACGTAAGTATGATGATATTAGGATATGTGGCCCTTTTATGTGGATCATTATTATCAGTATCACTTCTAGTCATTACAGTTAGAAAAAATAGAAGATTTTTTTCTACGAATAATCATTTATTAAATTTAAATGAGTCATTTTTACTTGGTAAAGTCGAATACATGAATGAAGGAAAAAATGTTTTACAAAAAACTTCTTTTTTTTCTCCAATAAATTATTATAAGTCGCAATTGATTCAACAATTGGATTATTGGAGTTATCGGGTTATTAGTCTAGGATTTCTCTTTTTAACCATAGGGATTCTTTCTGGAGCAGTATGGGCTAACGAAGCATGGGGATCCTATTGGAGTTGGGACCCAAAAGAAACTTGGGCCTTTATTACTTGGATCATATTTGCAATTTATTTACATACTCAAACAAATATAAAATGGAAGGGTACAAATTCAGCAATTGTAGCATTTATTGGATTTCTTATAATTTGGATATGCTATTTTGGAGTAAATCTATTAGGAATAGGGTTACATAGTTATGGTTCATTTACATTAACATCTAATTAAATAAAAAACGGGGTTCTTACTACTTACCAATAGGAATAGAAAAGTATCCAACGCATATGAATATCACTTTGTGTGAACTAGCGAGAGTCCCGCGAATCAAAGTCATGGAGCTCTCGCTAGTTCTAGTTCAAATTCATTTTTTTTACTTAACACAAGAGAAGAAAAAGCCCTCTTTTTTTCATTGTACAACGAACCCCTTTGTAAACAATAAGATCGTTTTTTTCATTTTTTATCAATAAAAAAACGATCTATAAAAAGAATTAGATAGGATAACTTCAACCTTTTCAACTGATAGTGACAGAACGAAATCTGGGTATATACCAATACCGAGTACGGGTAAAAAAATAGAGATTGAAAGAAATAACTCTCGCGGACCAGAATCAAAAAAATAAGAGTTTGGGCCGTTAAATATCTTGTATCCATAGAACATCTGGCGTAACATAGATAATAAATAAATAGGGGTTAATATCATTCCAACTGCCATTACAAAAGTAATTAGGATTTTTGTCATTAAAAGATATTTTGGACTAGTAACTAATCCAAAAAAGACTATTAATTCGGCAACAAAACCACTCATACCTGGTAATGCGAGGGAGGCCATCGAAAAACTACTGAACATCGTGAACATTTTTGGCATTGGGATAGCTATTCCGCCCATTTCATCAAGATAAAGAAGACGTATTCTATCATAAGTTGTTCCGGCCAAGAAAAAAAGTGCAGCACCAATAAATCCATGAGAGATTATTTGTAAAAGGGCTCCGTTGAGCCCCATATCCGTGATAGAACCAATTCCTATAATTATAAAACCCATATGAGATACAGAGGAATAGGCTATTCTTTTTTTTAAATTCCGTTGACCCAGAGATGTTGAAGCTGCATAGATTATTTGCATTGCGCCCACTATTATCAACCAAGGAGAAAATAGAGAATGAGCATGAGGAAATAATTCCATATTGATCCGAACTAATCCATACGCTCCCATTTTTAATAAGATTCCGGCTAGAAGCATACAAGTACTATAATGCGCTTCTCCGTGGGTATCTGGTAACCATGTATGTAGGGGTATGATTGGTAATTTGACAGCAAAAGCAAGAAAAAATCCAATATAAAATAATATTTCCAAGGCTACAGGATAGGACTGATTAGCCAATATTTCAAAATTTAATGTTGGTTCAGTAGAACTATATAAACCAACACCCAGAACTCCCATTAAAAGAAAAATAGAACCCCCTGCCGTGTACAAAATAAATTTTGTAGCCGAATATAGACGTTTTTTTCCTCCCCACATGGATACAAGTAGATAAACGGGAATTAATTCTAACTCCCACATGAGAAAAAAAAGTAAAAGATCTCGAGAAGAAAATAATCCTATTTGTCCACTGTACATTGCTAACATGAGGAAATGAAATAATCGAGAATCTCGAGTAACCGGCCAAGCCGCTAAAGTAGCTAAAGTAGTGATGAATCCCGTTAGTAAAATGGGTCCTATAGAGAGTCCATCTATTCCTAATCTCCAATGAAAATCCAAAAAAAAGATCCATTTATAATCCTCCATTAGTTGGATTAATGGGTCATCTGATTGAAAATGATAGCAAAATCCATAAGTTGTTAGAAGAAGCTCTAAGATACACATACATATAGTATACCAGCGTATTACTCTATTTCCCTTATGTGGAAGAAAAAAAATGAAGCAACCTGCAAATATTGGCAAAACTACAATTATTGTTAAATAAGGAAAATGGTTCGTGGTAAAGACAAGATACGCTTGGGCCAGAAAAACCCGTGCTCAAAATAAAATTCAATTGAGCACGGATTTTGTCGGTAAAAAAAAAGAAAAATGGATTCAAGTAGAGTTTTATGCAATGTATCAATAAGCTAGACCCATACTGCGAGTTGTTTCATGCCATAAATAAACCCGAACACTCAAAAAATCTGTTGGACACGCGGATTCACACCTCTTACAACCAACGCAGTCTTCGGTCCTTGGGGCAGAAGCGATTTGTTTAGCTTTACATCCATCCCAAGGTATCATTTCTAATACATCAGTGGGGCACGCCCGGACACATTGGGTACATCCTATACATGTATCATAAATCTTTACTGAATGTGACATTGGATTTATACATTTTGAACGTCATAAATTTTCGGTCTAGTAAACTAAATTATAAATGAATCCTATAAGTTAGATACCGGACGAATCAATGAGTCATCATAATCAATTTACTTCCGAATTTCTTTATGAAAAAGGACCAAAATACTTTGATTTCTTGTGTTTTTGCAACCACAATCATACCTTACGCGTCTCAAACCTATTAATTTGAACTTATTTCGAAATATTCAATTTTCCACTGATCCAACAAATACTATTTATTCAACAAGTTTGATTGGTTAATATGAGTTGATTTTCTGTTACGATAAATTGATGAAACAATAGCAGGTCCAATAGCTGCTTCAGCGGCTGCAATAGTTATAACAAAAATGGAAAAAATCTCTCCTCTTAATTGACGATTATCAAAAATATCAGAAAATGTTACAAAATTTATATTAACTGAATTTAATAGAAGTTCAAGGCACATAAGGGCTCTAACCATATTTCGACTTGTGATTAATCCATAGATACCAACAGAAAATAAATAGGCACTCAAAACAAGTATATGTTCGAGCATCATTAATCAACTCCTTATCAATTTTGATGCGTTTTAATCTGAACAATAATTGAATAGATTCGATTCTAACAAATAGGAAACGGGGAAATAGATTGGTAATAGATCGATATAAAACTAAAGTCTTTACTATTCTATTTAAAAAAAAGTAATTCAAATAGAATTAACTAACACAAAAGATATAATTCGTTAATTTGAATTACTTTTTTTAAAGATTTCTTATTGACGAGCTATAGAAATAGCACCTATTAAAGCGACTAAAAGGATTATTGAAATGAGTTCAAATGGAAGAAAAAAATCCGTTGCTAAATGAATTCCAATTTGTTGGCTATTACTTATCAAATCTTGCTCTAAAATCTGATTTGATTTTGTAGTCCAGCTGATCCCATACCAGACCGTATCTGGAATAGTAGTAATTAGTGAAATAAAAAGACTTGTACAAATAATTGAAGTAACTCCATCCCCAACGGTCCAAAGATGAAAATCTTTGTAATATTCTGAACCATTCATAAACATCACAGCAAAAATTATTAAAACATTTATAGCTCCTACATAAATAAGGAGCTGTGCAGCCGCTACAAAATATGAGTTCGATAGAATATAGAATAAGGATATACAAAAAAGAACCAATCCCAATGAAAAGGCCGAATAAATTGGATTCGGCAGTAATACTACTGCCAGACTTCCTAATATAAGACCCAATCCTAGAAAGACTAAAAGAAAATCATGTATTGGTCCGGGTAAATCCATTTGATTTTATAAAAAAAATCGAAATATTTCATGTCTTTGTTGACCTGACCAGGAAAAAGAAGTTATCCTTTTTTTTATTTTACCATACTTCTTCATTTTAATTGAATTTGATTTGAATGAATGGGCATGATTTGGATTGGTGGAAATACAGGACTACTTTTTTTTAGTTTCGAAAGCAAAGGTTAAAACTTGATCTTTCTATTTTCTATTATTAAATGATTACATTATTCGAATAGAAACCCATTTTTAAATGGAAATCAAGCCACGACCCTCACCAACCAACCGTTCTTTTGTATTGACCAAGCAAAAACCTCATGCGTTTAACTCCAAAAAATTGCAAAAGCTTTTTTTATTTGTAAATGTTTTGTGAATCGAGAGTTTTATACATTGTTGAGTTGAGGTAAATTCGAAGAAATTGTTCGAATTGTGTAATCTTCAATTATTGATACCGGTAACCGGCCTAAAGCAATTTGATTATAATTCAATTCATGACGATTATGAGTAGAAAGCTCATATTCTTCGGACATTGATAAACAATTTGTTGGACAATACTCAACACAATTACCACAAAATATACAAACCCCAAAATCAATACTGTAATTAAGTAATCGTTTTTTTCGAATATCTGTTTGCAATTTCCAATCTACAACGGGTAAATCTATAGGACATACACGAACACATACTTCACAAGCAATGCATTTATCAAATTCAAAGTGGATTCGGCCTCGGAAACGTTCTGATGTAATCAATTTTTCGTAGGGGTATTGAATAGTTACAGGTAAACGATTCGCATGGGACAAGGTAATCACGAAACCTTGACCAATGTACCTGGCAGCTCGTATTGTTTGTTGACCAGAGTTCAAGAACCGAGTTAGCATAGGGAACATGTCGGAATATCTATAAATAAATTTACTCGTTTCTTTCTCTTGTTTGAGACAAGTTATCAAGAATAGAATATTCTATTCCTTTACAGTGAAAGAAGTTGGAACGAAGTCGTTAATAATAGATTACCTAAAGAAATAGGTAAAAGAAATTTCCATCCAAGATTTAATAGTTGGTCCATTCTCAGTCTTGGTAAAGTCCATCTTGTTGCAATAGAAATAAATAAGAACAAATAAGTTTTAGCCAATGTAATAAAGATACCTATAATTGTTCCAAAAACTTTCCCTCTTTGATTTATGTCAAATAACTCAGGACCAAATAGGTTTGGAATAGAAAGATTCCACCCCCCCAAGTAAAGAACTGTTACAAATAATGAAGAAATTAGTAGATTTAGATACGAAGCAACATAAAATAATCCAAATTTTATACCTGAATATTCGGTTTGATAACCAGCTACTAATTCTTCTTCTGCTTCTGGTAAATCAAAAGGTAATCTCTCACACTCGGCTAGAGAAGAAATTAGAAAAATGATAAACCCTATAGGTTGACGCCACAAATTCCATCCCCAAAAACCATATTTGGATTGTGTTTCGACTATATCAACTGTACTTAAACTGTTAGATAATCATAGTCGACAATAACATCACTGCTTTCATCGCTATTACAGAACCGTACATGAGATTTTCACCTCATACGGCTCCTCATAGGTCACAAATCAATCTAAGAACCTTTCAACATTATTTTTCTTGATATGTTTGTAGGATCGATAGAGAATAAAACTCTTATCCTAAGGTTTAGTTTAGAATTAGACTAATGGAATTCTGTCTGCTATACTTCTAATTATAATAAATAAGTGTAATTATAATAAATAAGTGCTTCTGAATTGATCTCATATTTTAAGAATTGTCAGTTTTCTTTTTTGATTAAAAACTTTATCCTTGAATGAAAAAAATACTTTTTAGAGGAATATCACATAGATATTTCCACTTTTTCTTTTCGATGACGAAAAAAATTTATTACATAACAAGAATTTGATTTCGTTCCTATTCTCCTTTCTCAGAAAAGAGGTATTATTCACATTATCAAAAGTAAAAGATTTATTCGTTTTGATAGTTATTTACTTAATCGGTGGACAGGAACATACTCTGGGTCGAAATCATGGGGAGTACTTCTTAATAATTTCTACCAACTTAAAGCCCCAATTCTAATTATTTTTCTATAACAAAAATATCCTATTGGATAATTTTCAGAATCTCCATTACTAAACCTTTGTGTATCTTGGTCTTCCTAACCATCCACTCGTTTTTTTAATCTTTCATTAGGATAATACATCTATGCTATGGAAATAGTATAGAAAAACCCATACAATTGATCTTTTAAACCCGCTTCAAGTCGCGATGACTAATCAGCCAATCTTGGGGTAAACAGTCTTGACTGCTTATGTTTACTTTCACTTAATTCTTGTACATAGGAAATGAGATTTCATTCTTTTAACAGCAAATTTGTAAGCCGTTTTATTTCACTCATATAACTATCTGGTTTAATTCATGAACCCAATGATGAATAAAAAAATCAATATTCAAATAATTTGACTTTCTTGTTAGAAAGAAAAGAAATGGGGGAATTTTTATGTCTCACCGAATCACACGTAGAGATATGGATAATACACATAGAGTTAATGGTATTTCATAACTAATTGATTGAGCAGCAGCCCTTAATCCACCTAAAAAGGAATATTTATTGTTTGATCCATATCCTGACATAAGCAATCCAACGGGAGCAAGACTTGAAATGGCGATCCATAAAAAAACACCAATACTAAGATCAGCTAGAATAAAGCGATAGCTAAAAGGAATTATTGAATAACTTAGTAAAATGGATATGACTGCTATGGATGGACCAATACTGAATAAACGAGTATCTCCTCTAGATGGAAGAAGATTTTCTTTGAAAAGAAGTTTTGTACCATCGGCTAAAGCTTGAAGAATTCCCAAAGGCCCCGCGTATTCGGGGCCAATACGTTGTTGTATCCCTGCGGATATTTCTCTTTCTAACCAAACAATTACTAGAACACCCAGTGTGATTCCTAACACAAGAAGGAAAATAGGGACAAGCATCCATATGATCCCATAAACTTCTTTTAAGGATTCCAATCTGGAAAAAGAATGGATAGCTTCTATTTCTATTATATCAATTATCATTTCAACGATCAACTTCTCCCATAATGATATCTATACTACCTAGTATCGTCATAATATCAGCCAATTTCATTCTTTTAACTAACTGCGGAAGAATTTGCAAGTTGATAAACCCCGGCGGTCGGATTTTCCATCTCCAAGGAAAAACACTCTGATCTCCGATCAGAAAAATTCCCAATTCTCCTTTTGGTGCTTCGACTCTTACATAAAGTTCTTGCTTCGACAATTCAAAAGTAGGCGAAGGCTTTTTACTAATAAATCGATATTCAAAATCATTCCATTCAGAGTCTTTTATTCTATCAAAGCGCCGGCTTTCTAAATTCTCATAAGGCCCCCCTGGAATTCCTTCCAAGGCTTGCTGAATTATTTTTATGGATTCTGTCATTTCACTGATTCGTACTAAATAACGAGCTAATGAATCCCCTTCTTTTTGCCATTGAATCTCCCAATCAAATTCGTCATAACACTCATAACGATCAACTTTACGAAGATCCCATTGTATTCCGGAAGCTCGTAGCATTGGCCCCGATAAACCCCAATTTAGTGCTTCTTCTCCGCCAATAATACCTATGCCTTCAACTCGTTTTAAAAAAATAGGATTTCGTGTAATAAGCTTTTGATATTCAGCAACCCCGGTTAAAAAATAATCGCAAAAATCTAAACATTTATCTATCCAGCCATAAGGTAGATCAACGGCGACCCCTCCGATACGAAAATAATTATGCATCATGCGCATACCGGTAGCAGCTTCGAATAGGTCATATATCAATTCTCGTTCTCGAAAAATATAGAAAAAGGGGGTCTGTGCCCCAATATCTGCCATGAAAGGGCCAAGCCATAACAAATGGGAAGCGATACGACTCAACTCCAGCAAAATAGCTCTAATATAGCTAGCCCTCTTAGGTACTTGAATATTGCCTAGCTGTTCAGGTCCATTTACGGTTATTGCTTCTGTAAACATGGTAGCTAAATAATCCCAACGTGTTACATAAGGCAAATATTGTATAATTGTTCGATTTTCCGCTATTTTCTCCATTCCTCTATGTAAATAACCTAATATAGGTTCACAGTCAATAACATCTTCACCATCGAGAGTAAGGATCAGTCGAAGAACACCATGCATTGATGGGTGGTGAGGTCCCATATTCACTATCATAAGGTCGTTTCTTGTAATTGGTGTACTCATAAGTTTTTCCCGAGTCAGTCTTCCATGCATTTCTGAAAGTAAAAAGAAGTTTATTAAAATTTAAACGACTAGGCTCATCAAATGGTATCATGCTTCAAGTTAACGAGTTTTTATTTCTCGAATATCCAACTCATCGATTAATTCTTTATAGCGCCCTCGACTTCTTTTTGACAAATAGGCTAGTAGTCGTTGACGTTTTCCCAAAATTTTCCGCAAACCTCTCTGAGATGAAAAATCTTTTTTGTGCAATTCTAAATGTGAAGTAAGTCTCCTTATCTTAGTGGTGAAACTGAATACTTGAAATTCAACAGACCCCTTATTTTCTTCGTTTTCTTTTTGAGAAATAATCGAAATTACTGAATTTTTTACCATAAAAAAATGCCCCCTTTTCCTTGTACAGATATGGATTTTACCGATCAGTAATAATAATGCTATTAATTTTTTTTTATGTGGTATATACAATAATTTAATCCAAATAACTCTATAACTCTTAATTTTAGGAATTCAAACCAATTAATCCAATTTCAAATTCGATTTAGATAGGAAATGATTGGTACATTTTCGCATCGAAGAATTTAGACCTAAAATTCAGAAGTTTCTGTTAATTCATTTCTAGATCTAATTGAAATATTATTCATATTCGTAGTCATTTCATATTGGACACCACAATGAGATATGAGACAAGACAAAGCACGTGATCTGTATATTTGTTTACTTTCATATACCCTATAAATTCTATTTTCTATTTATAGGATATATAGAAAAAGTGTATTATTCACAGAATTAAAATTGCGTGTACAGATGTATTCTTAACATACTGAAACGACTACCATTATTGGTATCAAACCAATAACGATTCATACAAGCTAAATCTTCTAATCGATAATTAGGCCAAAGAAAGAGCTTTAATTTCATTAATTGATTTTTCTGTCTATCAAGATGGTTATTGTCATGTGAAACTTGGCTCCTGTTTGTTACGTTCTTTTCATTCCAAAATACTAGATTTCTATCTATATAATTTATATTTTTTGAATTGAAACAAATTAGAATTCTCACTTTTCTACGACGTTTAAACGCTAAAATATTTTCCGGAACAAGTAAATCAAAATGGTTTTTGTCTCTATTTTCGGTTATTCTTTGATGTGGTAAAATAGTCTCATCCAAATTTTTCTTAGAAACATATCTTTTCTCTTGATATTTTTGATTAATTTGATGCTTACTCTTATGAAGCAACGAAATACCTACGGTTTGGTACATAATAAATTGTCCGTCTTTTTTGCCAGACAGACGAAGTGGTTCTACAACTAATACTCCTTTCTTCATCAATTCTGAGAGAGTTAAATTCTTTTGAATCAACATTATATCCAAACTCATTTCTTTCTTTTGAATGGAGGATATAGTAATTTTTCTTGGATCTATCAGTCTAAGCAGGAGACAATAGATCTTGATATTATTGATCATTCTTTGATTCAAAGTTGCGTCCCATCTCAATTGAAAAAGCAAATAATGTTTTAGGAAGAAATCTAGTTCTGCTTCTGTATTGCTTTTGTATTGTTTTTTCTTTTTCATGTTGGAGCTTGCATAATTTTCTTCAATATCTTTTTGTTGTGAGAAAACAGATCCGCGATCTCCTTGGCTTATGGGTTCTTTTTCTTCTTCATTTCGAGGCTTTTTATTTGATGCTATCAACAAATTTATCTTTTTCTTTTCATTAATATTTTTACTACTATTTAAATTTAGAAGAAGTAATTTACTTGGTATAAACCAAGGTTTCATTTTATATGCCTTATAAAGTAGCACAAATTCCGGGAAGAGCCAAAATTCCAGATTTGATATAGGGCGCTTTAGCGTTTTTTCATTCATTCCCATCCAATCAAAAAACCCTTTGTGATAATTTGGTGAATTGGTTTCTGGAATCATAAGATTAAAAATATTTTTTTTAGAAATTATTTGAGAGTTGTTAGTACGAATGTGAGCATTTTGATACCTATTGGTATCAATTATGATCCAGGCCTCAATATTGACTTTTTGTCTAAGATAAAAATTGAAAATTTTCCAATCAAAATATTTTCTATCAGCCGGTTTTTCCATATATGGAATATCAACCTGCCTTATATCATTTGGAATAGGGATGTTCCTCCGTATATCAAAAAGATCTTTTTTAGACCTGTTATAAGTATAAGAAATTTCTTGCTTCTTATTTCCTTGAAAGGGAGGTCTATAAAAAAAGCATTCCGCTTTATTTTCATAATTTATAAATTTATATGATAAAAGATTATATCTATAGTATTTTCGAAAATTATCTTTTTCATTAGATAATAAATCTACTTCAGATTGTTTTTTGGAACCAACTAATAGGTCTTTTTCGTATGAATGCTGCTTTTCCTTTTTGGCTATACAACGCTGGCGAACTCTATTTCGCCATTTTTTTGGTATTAATTTAGACCATCTAATCTGAGATAAATGATATTGAAAATGCCCTTTTAACCAGTTTTTCCATTGATTCGTTTCATAGCGCGGAAATTTTTTATTTGTTAATTTCGAATGAACCATTCCTTGTCTTTCAAAAAAATCCTTTATTTTAGACTTAAAAAAAGGGGGTATTCTTTGATATTGAACAACAGATCTTACCGGGTTACTAGTTTGGATTTGTGATAATTTGTAAAATACATATGCTTGTGACATGTAGGATAAGTCAGAAAAAATACGTGAATTTTTTTTAATATTATTAATCTTATCAAGTGGTTTTTTTATAGCCGAAATAAATGAAATTGGAGTTTTCTTTGTTGTATTAATTTTTTCTTGTTTTCTTTCATTATTGTAAATCAATTTATCAATAAATTTTTTTGTTAATTTAAGAAAAAGTTCTGTATTTATTCTGGGAATATTAATGATAGATAAAAATATATTTGCATAGATTTTTTCAATGAAAATTTTTAAAAAGGAGGGTAATTTACAAATTAATCGAGCATTTCTTCTTTTTAATATTTGCCATTTTTCAAATCTTTTAGCATTATAACTTGTTTTATTAGGACTAAGATTATTTATTCTTGAGGTTACTTTTTTTTTCTCTTTTGAGATTCTTTCTATTTGATTTCGGACTGTACTTGTTCTATCAGCGAGATCCTTCGTTTTTTTTTCTGTCAATGGAGAATTTGTCCAAGCTGGAGATGCAATTTTACTAAATGATTCGTGAATTATCTCATTGCTTATCATAGAATCTTTTTCTTCTTTAAGTTCGCTCGATTTATATACTTCTACTTCTCTTAATCTAAACAATAGAATTGGATTTACTTTTGAAAGTTCTTTTATTGTTTTTTTTAAAAAAAAAATACCTCCGATAACCCATTTTTTTATTTCTTTTGAAACTTTTCGAAGTAATTTTGTTTTTTCTTTAAAAACTATTAGAATTCGAAAATACTTCTTTTTAAATTTTGCAATTTCTTTTTTGAATTCCTTAAAAATGGGTTTAAAAAAAGAAGGACGTTTTCGGGGCGCACCAAAAGGAAGTTCCGCTTCCATTCCCCAAACTGTTAAAAAACAAAAATCATCTTTTTCTTTTTTCTTTTTCATTAAATCTTTCTGAGAGGATCGTAGTTTGGATTTGCGCCAAGGTTTCAGACAGAAAGGAAACAATATTTTTATCTGAATACCATCTGTCATCCAATTTTTTGGAAATTCTGTTTCGGATAATGCAACACCGTTATAGGTACATTTAAGATGTATCTCTCTATTCCATTCCTGGAAATCCTCAGCCCATTCAGGAAGTTGGAATAGGAGTATACGTCCAATATTTTTTGTAATTATTAAAAAGGGTAATAGAATACTTTTTCGAAAAATAGATTGAGTTAGTAACATAGAACCTCTTATTACTTGCGCAAGTGGAATCCTATCCCAGGCTTCTGCTATCTCTATTCGAACTTTTTCCTTTCTTTTTTTCTTTTCTTTTTTTTCTTCTCTTTTTATTTGTTCTTTTGTATACTCTACTATTTTGAACGCTTCTCCCCTATCTAACCAATTTCGAAAAATAGGTTTAATCAATCCGGAAATATCAAAAGAAAAAAGAGGGAATTTTTGGAGTCTTTCAAAAAAAAGAGGGGAATGCACATTTGCTTGAAACAATTCTGAAATTACTATTTTACGCCTTTGAGCTCGCATAGAACCTTTGATTATATCCCTCCGAAAGTCTGATTGTTGTGAATAACGTATCAAAGCCACTTCGTCTATTTGATCGGACATATTAGTATCCATAAGATTAGAATCACTATTCTCCCGGTTAGCAGTAAAAATCACTACACGTTTGCCTTTTCTTGAACGAATTTGATGATCTACTGGTACGTTTTCTTGATATTCTCCTGATTGTTGTTCTAAATCGGTAATTAATCTGTATGACCATCGAGGTATTTCTTTACAGATTTCTTTTATTCTAATGGATTTTTTGCTCATTTTTTGACCATCAGGATCAATTTGAGTTACGAAATATTTAAAATTTTTTGTTCCTTTTTCGGAATCTATTCTTCCTTCTGAAAATAAAGAAGGACCTTTCGGGTTTAGATTGGGAGATGCTGATTCTCTAACAAATTTACTGA